AATAAAGCGGCTCGATAGGATCCCATACCTAAAGCTAACATCATATAACCCAATTGAGACATTGTGGAATAGGCCAAATTTTTCTTAATATCTTTTTGAGCAATAGCTAAAGTAGCTCCTAATACTACTGTTATTATACCTATAAAAGCTATTCCATTCATTATTGGGGGTAGAACTATGAAAAGAGGAAGAAGCCGAGCTACAAGAAAAATTCCCGCCGCTACCATAGTAGCAGCATGTATAAGGGCGGAAATAGGAGTAGGTCCTTCCATAGCATCAGGTAGCCACACATGAAGAGGAAATTGGGCGGATTTAGCGACTGCGCCACAAAATAGCAAGAGGGCAAACAAAGTAACAAAAAAAACATTAATCTCATTTTTATAAATTAAGTTATTTATTATTTGAAACAAATCCCTAAATTCCAAACTACCCGTTATCCAATAAAGACCTAAAATTCCCAATAATAAACCAAAATCCCCTACACGATTAGTTACAAATGCTTTTTGACAAGCATTTGCCGCAATAGGACGTGTGAACCAAAAGCCTATTAATAAATAAGAACACATTCCAACCAATTCCCAAAAAACATAAATTTGTATCAAATTCGAACTAGTAACTAATCCCAGCATTGAAATATTAAAAAGAATCATATAAGCAAAAAATCTCAAATATCCTTGATCATGAGACATATAATTATCACTATAAATAAGAACCAAAATACCAACAGTAGTAATTAATATTAACATAATAGACGTAAGTGAATCGATTAAGCACCCAAACTCTAAAGAAAGATCATTATTTATGGTCCAAGACCATACATATTGATAAATAGAACTATTATTGACTTGATGAATAGACAGATCAACCGAAAAAATCATAACTATAGTTAACAATAAAATACTAGGAAAAGCCCACATACGACGCATATTTTTTGTTGCCGTCGGAAAAAATAGAAGTCCCACTCCTATTAACATAGGAACTGGAAATGGAATAAAAGGTATAATCCATGAATATTGATATGTATATTCCATACAATAAACAAAAAAATTCCGATTCTAATGAATTTGATTTCTTATTCGTTGGTTTTTTATCTTTTTTGTAAAGAAGGAGTTCGGTTAATAAAAAAAGAAATATAGAATTAAAATAGACAGATGTATTATTAATTTGAATCTTTATTAAATAATTTGAATCTTTATTAAATATTTTGAATATTGAATATTACATATTACAAAGTATAAACTCAAAATGGAGCGATAACAAAATTCCTAGCGAGAAATCCAATTTTTTAATTCAAATTTTATGTATAGAGTTGGAATAAAATAATTAATTACACCAAAACTAAGAACATTTTTTATTTTTATATGAATGATGAATTAAAAAAAGTCCTTTTTTGAAATTGAAAAAAATCATTGGTTCATTTTTGATTTTTGAACTAATTTAGTATTTTCGATTACAATAAAAAATCTCGATGTTTGGAAAAATTTATAAAAAGGGTTATAATATTCAATGTTTTACTTTAAATAGGAAACAAAAAATGGGAATTAAGATAGATAAGATATATGGCTAATTAAAGAAAAATTCCTTTTCATTTACGGAAAAAAATGTCTTTGACATAGAACTATATAAAAATGAAAAACTATATAAATTATATGGCAGTTCCAAAAAAGCGCACTTCTATATCAAAAAAAATTATTCGGAATACTTTATGGAAAAAGAAAGGATATTGGACAAGATTGAAAGCTTTTTCGTTAGCACAATCTATTTTTACGGGGAATTCAAAAAGCTTTTTTTGTAACAAATACAAACGTTAGAGTAATTTCAATTCACAGGATTCAATGAATATTTGAAAAATAAAAAAAAAATACTAATATAAATTTAATATCTAATATATATATAGTTATAGTATTAATTTCAGTATAGTATTAATTTATAATATTTACATTATCTATATTCTAATAAAAAATCCTTTGAATGTAGTGTTCCATTTTGGATTTTGATATAGAAGTGCGCTTTTTATTTTCCACTGAATATAAAAAAATGGAAATACATTTCTTTATATTCAGAAAATGAAATAAATAAAAAAAGAGTCATTTCAAATTACATAACATAATAATTGGATTATAATTATTAATTTATAATATATAATATAAATTTTTTTATATTTATAAGACTTCAGAATCAAAAATGTATTTATATTTAGAATAAGAATATAGATATAGAATAAAAAGAAAAGTATTGCAATATATATATATTTCGAATAGATTCTAATAAAATTCTTTATTTAATGTTTAGTAAACAAATATTTGACTTTAATTGATTCTTTGAATCTCGACAATTGATTAAAAATTAATTATTATGATTTTGAGTAAGCCGCTATGGTGAAATTGGTAGACACGCTGCTCTTAGGAAGCAGTGCTAGAGCATCTCGGTTCGAGTCCGAGTAGCGGCATGATATCTTATCTTTTCAAAATCAAAAAATAGGTCCTATAATGAACTCAATTCTTATTTCTATTCCTAGTATTTCGATTTTGTCATTATATATGATGGTATTTTCAACTTTAGAGCATATATTAACTCATATATCGTTTTCGGTCGTATCCATTTTAATTTCAATTCATTTGATAACCTTATTATTAGTCAATGAAATCATAGGATTATATGATTCGTCAAAAAAAGGCATGATAATAACCTTTTTTTGTATAACAGGATTGTTAGTTACTCGTTGGGCTTTTTCGGGACATTTACCGTTTAGTGATTTATATGAATCATTAATATTTCTTTCATGGACTTTTTCCATTTTTTATATGGTTCCTTGCTTCAAAAAACATAAAAACTACTATTTAAACACAATAATCGCACCAAGTGTTATTTTTACTCAAGTCTTTGCTACTTCAGGTCTTTTAAGAAAAATGAACGAATCCATAATATTAGTACCCGCTTTACAGTCCCATTGGTTAATGATGCACGTAAGTATGATGATATTGGGTTATGCAACTCTTTTATGTGGATCATTATTATCTGTAGCTATTTTAGTCATTACATTCCAAGAACTGCTTGGTAAAAGGAAGAATTTGTTTTTTTTAATAAATGAATCATTTTCTTTTGTCGAAATTAAATACATGAATATGAATGAAAAAAATAATGTTTTCCAAAAAACTGCTTTTTCGTCTTATAGAAATTATTATAGATCTCAATTTATTCAACAATTGGATCGTTGGGGTTACCGTACTATTAGTCTAGGTTTTATCTTTTTAACAATAGGTATTATTTCAGGAGCAGTATGGGCTAATGAGGCATGGGGATCATATTGGAATTGGGATCCAAAGGAAACTTGGGCTTTTATTACTTGGACTATATTCGCGATTTATTTACATACTAGAAAAAATCAAAAATTAGAATATATAAACTCTTCAATAGTGGCTTCTATGGGTTTTTTTATAATTTGGGTATGTTATTTAGGGATAAATCTTTTAGGAATAGGACTACATAGTTATGGTTCATTTACATCTAATTGAATTAAAGTGAAGAAACAACTTTACAAATCTAAATACAGAAATCCAAATAAAATAGAAAATATATATATAATAACTAAAAACAAAAATTCCAATAAATGATAGAGAACCCCTTAAATCAAGTAATGCGGTAGTGACTCAAGGGTTTCTCACAAACAACAAAGATATTCACTTAGAATTATTTATTTTTTAATACATAAATTAATACATAATTAATACATAATTAATACAATACAAATATATATATATTTGTATTGTACATAGGATTTATTTCTTCTTTTTTTTCATTTATTCGTGAAAACTATCTATAAAAAATTAGATAGAATAGCTTCAACCTTGTCAGCCGAAAATGAAAAAATAAAATCTGGATAAATACCAATACTTATAACAGGTATAAGGATAGAAATTGAAATAAATAATTCTCGTGGCCCCGAATCAAAAAAATAAGAATTTGGTGTATTAAAAATCTTGTATCCATAGAACATTTGACGTAAGATAGATAATGAATAAATAGGAGTTAATATCATTCCAATTGCTGTTACAAAAGTTACTAGTATTTTTGTGATTAAAAGATATTTTTGGCTAGTAATTATTCCTAATAAGACTATCAATTCTGCAACAAAACCGCTCATGCCCGGCAATGCAAGAGAAGCCATCGATAACATAGTGAAAACTGTGAATATTTTTGGCATTGGGATAGCCATTCCACCCATTTCGTCGAGATAAAGAAGACGTAGTCTATCATAACTAGTTCCCGCCAAGAAAAAAAGCGCAGCGCCAATAAATCCATGAGAGATTATTTGTAAAATAGCCCCGTTGAGACCTGTATCGCTTATAGAGCCAATTCCTAAAATTAAGAAACCCATATGAGATACCGAAGAATAAGCTATTCTTTTTTTTAAATTACGTTGACCAAGAGATGTTGAAGCTGCATAGATTATTTGAATTGAACCTAATAGCATTAACCAGGGGCAAAATATAGAATGAGCACGAGATAATAATTCCATATTAATTCGAACCAACCCATATGCTCCCATTTTTAATAATATTCCGGCTAAAAGCATACAAGTGCTGTAATGTGCCTCCCCGTGGGTGTCGGGTAACCACGTATGTAAGGGTATAATTGGTGATTTGACAGCAAAAGCAATAAGAAATCCCATATAGAATATTATTTCCAGCGCCATGGGATATGATTGATTAGTTAATAATTCAAAATTTAATGTTGGTTGATTCGAACTATATAAACCCATACCCAGAATTCCCAGTAATAAAAAAACAGAACTTCCCGCAGTGTACAAAATAAACTTTGTAGCTGAATACAAACGTTTTTTTCCACCCCACATGGATAAAAGTAAATAAACAGGAATTAACTCGAATTCCCACATGATGAAAAAAAGTAAAATGTCTCGAGAAGCAAATGTTCCTATTTGACCACTATACATTGCTAACATCAGGAAATAAAATAATTTGGATTCTCGAGTAACTGGCTGAGCCGCTAACGTAGCTAAAGTAGTAATGAATCCTGTCAATAAAATGGGTCCTATAGAGAGTCCATCTATTCCGAATCTCCAGTAAAAGTCAAAAAAATGGATCCATTTATAATTTTCTGTCAATTGAATTAGTGGATCATCCAATTCGAAATGATAACAAAATACATAGGCTGTTAGAAGGAGATCAATTAAACATATACAAATAGTATACCACTTAATTACCTTATTTCCTTTATGCGGAAATAAGAAAATTAAGGAACCCGCGGCTATTGGCAAAACTACAATTATTGTTAACCAAGGAAAAAAATTCGTGATAAAAATAAGATATACTTAGACTAGAAAAACCCGCGCTCAAAATACAAAAGATTTGTTTTTGTATTTTGAGCACGGGTTTTTGCCAGTAAAAAAAAGGTACTTGTGTGTGTGGTTCTTTTTGAAATATATCAATAAGCTAGACCCATGCTTCGAGTTGTTTCATGCCATAAATAAACTCTAACACTTAAGAAATCCGTCGGACAGGCGGATTCACACCTCTTACAACCAACACAGTCTTCTGTTCTTGGGGCAGAAGCAATTTGTTTAGCTTTACACCCATCCCAAGGTATCATTTCTAAAACATCTGTGGGGCAGGCTCGGACACATTGAGTACATCCTATACATGTATCATAAATCTTTACTGAATGTGACATTGGATCGTAATCCTTGAACATCAAAAATTCACCATTTTCGATCTAGTAAAGTCGTAAACGAATTACGAATTATATATAAATATTACACCAGATGAATCAATGATTTATCATAATTTTGCTAATCAAAATCTACTTATAGATAAATTAAACTAAAAAGAACATAATAGAACCAAGATACTTTGATTTCTTATGTTTGTTTTTGCAAACATTATCATAAGTTATATATCATATATGCCAATTTGAAATATATGTCCATTTGAATTGATTAATAGTACACACTATTATAAATTATACTTTTTAAGTAATACTATTTATTCAACAAATTCGATTGATTGATACGAGTTGATTTTCTATTACGATAAATAGAGGAAACAATAGCCAGTCCGATAGCTGCTTCAGCGGCTGCAACAGCTATAACAAAAATTGAAAAAATATTTCCTTTTAATTGGCGACTATCAAAAAAATCGGAAAAGGTTACGAGATTTATATTAACTGCATTCAGTATAAGTTCAAGACACATAAGGGCTCTAACCATATTTCGACTTGTAATCAACCCATAGATACCTATAGAAAATAAATAGGCACTCAAAACAAGTGCATGCTCAAATATCATTGACCAACTCCTTATCCATTTTTATTCATTTCAATATGAACGAGAATTCAACGGATTGTATTGACTAAAGAATATAAAAAGTCTACTACAAAAAGATAATATATTGACAATAAAAAACGATTTTCTACATAAATACTCTTTTACGTTCACATAGAATTCAACGAAAATTAATGTGATAAAATCTAACAAAATTCCATTTTGATTTATATTGTTAGTTCTAAAAATTTCTTATTGGCGAGCCACAACAATTGCACCTATCAAAGCAACTAAAAGAATTATTGAAATGAGTTCAAATGGAAGAAAAAAATCTGTTGATAAATGAATTCCAATTTGTTGACTAGTACTTATCAAATCTTGCTCTATAATCTGATTTGGTCTTGTAGTCCAAATAATCCCATGCCATGATGTATCTAGAATAGTAGTTATTAGTGAAAGAAAAATACTTGTACAAACCATCAAAGTAATTCCGTCCCCAACGGTCCAAAGATGAAAATCTTGGTAATATTCTGAACCATTCATGAACATCACAGCAAATATGATTAAAACATTTATAGCGCCCACGTAAATAAGTAGCTGTGATGCAGCTACAAAATGGGAGTTTGATAAAATATAGAATAAAGATATACAAACAAGAACCATTCCCAACGAAAAAGCAGAAAAAATGGGATTCGTAAATAATACTACTCCTAGACTTCCTAATATAAGACCTGACCCCAAAAAGACTAAAAGAAAATCATGTAACGGTTCAGGCAAGTCCATTATATGTAAAATAAGAGATAAATAAATCGAAATTTCATGACCTTATTGATATGACCAGAAAAAAAATTATATATGAAATACTAAAATTATCCCCGCATTGAATTGAACCTAATCCTAAGATAAGAAATGATCCTAATAAAAAAAAATGTGAATTGCTATAGGTACAGTTATTATCGAATCAATATCATTTCATTCGTTTCTTTATATGAAAGAGTAATTTCAAACTAGAAAATTAAAATTTTAAAAATTAAAGAAGTATATGTATAATATATGATTTGATTTATATTCTATAATTTGAGTTTTCAGAAGAATTGGATTTAATTATCAATAATTTAAAATTTTATTTGAATCGTTCGAATTGTATAATCATCAATTACTGATACTGGTAAACGGCCCAAAGCAATTTGATTATAATTCAATTCGTGGCGATCATAAGTCGAAAGTTCATATTCTTCAGTCATTGATAAACAATTTGTTGGACAATACTCAATACAGTTACCACAAAATATACAGATTCCGAAATCAATACTGTAATTAAGCAACCGTTTCTTTCGAATATCCGTTTCTAGTTTCCAATCAACAACGGGTAGATCTATGGGACATACACGAACACATACTTCACAAGCAATGCATTTATCAAATTCAAAATGTATTCGACCACGGAAACGTTCTGATGTGATTATTTTTTCATAAGGATATTGAATAGTTACAGGTAAACGATTTGCGTGAGATAAGGTAATCATGAAACCTTGACCAATGTACCTTGCAGCTCGGACTGTTTGTTGACCATAATTTATGAATCCAGTTACCATAAGGAACATATCGTGAATATCTCTGAATATTTTTTTCTTTCTCTTGTTTGATACAAGTTTTTAATTTTAATATAGAAGGTCCATTTTTTATAGTGAAAACAGTTGAGACGAAGTTGTTAATAATAGATTACCAAGAGAAATGGGTAAAAGAAATTTCCACCCAAGATTTAATAATTGATCTATTCTTAGTCTAGGCAAAGTCCATCGTGTTGTGATAGAAACAAATAAAAATAAAAAAGTTTTAGCTAGTGTAATAAAGATACCAATTATTGTTACAAAAACCCCATATGCTTTATTTATTTCAAAAAATTCAGAAACGAATATGTAAGGAATAGAGATATTTGAACCACCCAAGTAAAGAACTGTTACAAATAACGAAGAAATTAATAGGTTTAAATAGGAAGCAATGTAAAATAAACCAAATTTGATACCCGAATATTCGGTTTGATAACCTGCTACTAATTCTTCTTCCGCTTCTGGTAAATCAAAGGGTAATCTTTCACATTCTGCTAGGGAAGAAATTATAAAAACGATGAAACCCATAGGTTGACGCCACAAATTCCATCCCCAAAAACCATACTTTGATTGAGCATCAACTATATCAACTGTACTTAAACTGTTTGATAATCCTAGTCGGTGATAACATTACTGTTCCCATCTCTATTACAGAACCGTACATGAGATTTTCACCTCATACGGCTCCTTTTTAAAGCCTTAAAAAATCTACGGACCGAGCCATTTAGTTATCCCTTGATATATCCCTAAGATATATAAGATTCCATTTTATTGGACGGTTCTGAATTAGACCAATTGAATTCTGTCTGTCCTAATAACCTAATAAAAATTGGAATAAGGCAAAATACATTTTATTTCATATTTTTTTATAAATAAATAAAAAATACAAAAGGTACTTCTGAATTGATCTCATCCCTTAACAAATCCAAAAGTAAATTTGTTGAGTAATAACTAAATTCTTCCATAAAATACTCTTTTAGAATTATCAATAACTTCCTAATCGTTTTCGATTACGAAAAAAATTACATGTTAGTTTTCAAAATTATGACATGAATTCTATCTCCACAAATATGGATATGAGACAAAAAAAGAAAAAGGGATCCACTTTTTCTTTTTTTCGTTCTTAACCTATTCTTTTTTTATGTAAGTATAATAAAAAAGGGACTTAAGAAAAAAATTAAAGGATTATTTCGTTTCTGATAGTCATTTATTTTATTAGTGGATAGAAGATATTCTGGATCGGAATTGTGGGGAGTACTGCTTTATTTTTTCTACCAATTTAAAGCCCCAATTAGTATTCTTTTTTCTATTAGTCATAAATGTTCTTTTGGATATTTTAAAAAATATACGTTACAAATCCTTTGTATATCTTGGTGTTTCTAACCATCCATTCATTTTTTATTAATCCCTTATTTTAATATATTTAATATATATTACCATATATTAAATATATTAAAATAAATAAAAGTTGGTCTTTTGTGCCCGCTTCAAGACAGGATGATTAATCAACCAACCTTGGGATAAACGACCACTTCTACTTAAAATTGAATTCATTTTTTCACTTAATTCTTATACATAGAAAATGAGACTCAATATTTTTACTGCAATTTTAAATCATCATACTTTCTATTAACTATAAGTAATTATAGTATTCATAAATTATATTCAATAGAAGCTGTTTTATTGCACTCATATAACTATCTGATTAAATTATTCAATCTGGATAAATAAATACTAAAAATAAAAGGAATATATATTCAATTTATTAACCTCCTTATACTATAAAAGTATTATAAAGAAAGGAGTATAGCAATAGGATCGAACGACAAATTTCTGTCTTAACGAATCGCACGTAGAGATATCGATAACACACATAGAGCTAATGGTATTTCATAACTAATCGATTGAGCAGCTGCTCGTAGACCACCCAAAAAGGAATATTTATTATTTGACCCATATCCTGACATAAGAAGTCCAATGGGAGCAATACTCGAAATAGCAATCCATAAAAAAACACCAATATTCAGATCAGATAAAACAAAGTTATAGCCAAAAGGAATTACCGAATAGCTTATTATAATGGATATGACTGATATGGATGGTCCTATACTGAATAAACGAATATCTCCTCTAGATGGAATAAGATTCTCTTTGAAAAGTAATTTTGTTCCGTCGGCTAGAGCTTGAAGAACTCCAAAAGGACCGGTGTATTCAGGTCCAATACGTTGTTGTATCCCTGCGGATATTTCTCTTTCTAACCATACAATTGCTAGTACACTTATTGTAATTCCCAATACAAGAATAAAAATAGGTGAAAATGCCCATATAATTCCATATACCTCTTTAAAGGATTCTAATCTGAAAAAAAAACGCATATCTTGTATTTCTGTTCTATCTATTATCATTTCAACGATCAACTTCTCCCATAATAATATCTATGCTACCTAGTATTGTCATAATATCGGCCAATTTCATTCTTTTAACTAATTGAGGAAGAATTTGCAAATTGATAAAACCCGGTGGACGGATTTTCCATCTCCAAGGAAAACCATTTTGATCTCCTATTAGAAAAATTCCCAATTCTCCCTTGGGGGCCTCAATTCTTACATAAAGTTCTTGTTTTGGCAATTCAAAAGTCGGAGACGGTTTTTTACTAATAAATCGATACTCAAAATCATTCCATTCTGGCTCTTTTTCTCTATCAAAGGAACGGATTTCTAAATTTTCATATGGCCCACCAGGAATTCCTTCCAAAGCCTGTTGAATAATTTTTATGGATTCCATCATTTCACCAATTCGAACTAAATAACGAGCTAATGAATCTCCTTCTTTTTGCCATTGAACTTCCCAATCAAATTCTTCGTAACATTCATAATTATCAATTTTACGTAAATCCCATTGTATTCCGGAAGCCCGAAGCATAGGTCCCGATAAACCCCAATTTATTACTTCCTTTCCATCAATAACCCCTACCCCTTCAACCCGTTCTAAAAAAATAGGATTTCGAGTAATAAGTTTTTGATATTCAACAATCCTTGTTAAAAAATAATCGCAGAAATCAAAACATTTATCTATCCAACCATAAGGTAGATCAGTTGCTACCCCCCCAATACGAAAAAAATTATGCATCATTCTCATACCCGTCGCAGCTTCAAATAAATCATAAATTAATTCTCTTTCTCTGAAAATATAGAAGAAGGGGGTTTGTGCACCAATATCTGCCATAAAAGGCCCTAGCCATAGTAGGTGAGAAGCAATACGACTCAATTCTAACATAATTACTCGGATATAGCTGGCTCTTTTAGGTACTTGAATATTTCCCAATTGTTCTGGTCCGTTTACAGTTATTGCTTCTGTGAACATAGTAGCTAAATAATCCCAACGTGTTACATAAGGCAGATATTGTATAATTGTTCGATTTTCCGCTATTTTTTCCATTCCTCTGTGTAAATAACCCAATATTGGTTCACAATCAATAACATCTTCACCATCTAGAGTAACAATAAGTCGAAGAACACCATGCATTGATGGGTGGTGAGGGCCCATATTAACTATCATGAAGTCCTTTCTTGTAGTTAAGATATTCATAGGTTTTTCCTCGATTCATTCTTATATGAATCGCTTAAAAAAGTTCATCAAAATTCAAGATCTAATAAATGGAATAATTGAGAATTACTTTTCAATTTAACGAATTTTTGACTCCCGAATATCAAACTGATTTATTAATTTTTTATAACGTATTCCATCTTTCTTTGACAAATAAGACAGTAATCGTTGCCGTTTTCCCAGAATTTTACGTAAACCTCTTTGAGATAAATAGTCTTTTCGGTGCAATTCAAAATGTGAAGTAAGTCTTCGTATTCTATTGGTAAAATGGAATACTTGAAATTCAACCGATCCCGGGTTTTTTTCTTCTTTTTCTTGTGAAATAACTGGTATAAATGCATTTTTTACCATAAAAAATTGAAAGTTTTTTCCTTCTCCTCGCTTTATATATATATATTTAATTTTTTGATTTTCCGATCTCCTCCCTTTATATATATTTAATTTATTGATCAGTAATAATAATGACACTAATTTTGTTTTGAATTTTGTATATAAATCTGAAATTCCTTAATAAATTCTTCTTATTGTTTACAATCAAATTAATTCTTATTAATTTAATCAATCCAATTTAAATAGATATAAAAAAGACTTTTTTATGGATTCACCACAAAAAAATTGTCTACTTAAAAAATAAAAGAGGATTTCGTTGATTTTTTTTGATCTAATGGATACTTCATTTTATTTATATCAATGCCACAATGCGCGTCTGTATTTATGTTATGCATATACCATATATATATATGAAGACAAATTTCGATTAACGAATTTTCAATCGCGGATACATATGTATTCTTACTATACTGAAACGACTTCCATTATGGGTATAAAACCAATAGCGATTCATACAAGCTAAATCTTCTAATCGATAATTTGGCCAAAGAAAAATTTTGAAATTCATTAGTTTTTTTTTCTCTTTCTCAAGATATATATAGTTTTTAGTCAAAACTTGAAAACAATTATGGACTTTATTTTCATTATAAAATATTGTCTTTCTTTCTATACTATTTATATTACTTGGATTTAAACAAATTAGAATTCTCAATTCTCTACGACGTCTAGCGGATAAAATATTTTCAGTAACAAGTAAATCAAAATTCTTTTTTTCTCTTACCTTTTGATCTCTTGTTCTTGTAATGTATTTATCTAAATTTTTCGTATTAACATTACATTTTTCTGGATATTTTTTATAAATTTTTCGTTTATTCTTATGAATTAATGAAAGACCCACGGTTTGATACATAAGAAATTTTTTCTTGTTTTTTCTAGACAAACGAACTGGTTCTATAACAAATATTTCTTTTTTTATAAATTTTTTATTTTTTCTTAAGCCTTGAAGAGTGAAATTCTTCTGATTTTGAATCATCATAATATCTAGACCTAGCTCTCCTCTTTGAATAGACGCTATAGTAATTTCTCTTAAATTTTTCAATCTAATCAGGAGACAATATACTTTAACATTTTTAAATATTCTTTGACCTAAGAAATTCTTCCAATTCAAATGTAAAATCAAAAAATTTCTTAGTAAGAAATTTAGTTCTGCCTCCATCTTGTTCTTGTCTTTCTTTTTCTTTATACCCTTAATATTCTTTTCATTGCCTGATCCTACAAAATCTTTTTCTTGGTTTGAAAGAGGTATTTCAAGATTTATTTGATCGACGTATAATGTTTTTGCTTGATTTCGAGTCTCTAACTCCAATTCAAGAGATTTCTTTTTTTTCGATGGTCGATAAATATCCATTATTTTTTTCTTTTTAGTAATGTTATTTTTATTTTCACTAATATTTTGATTTAAATTAAAATGTAAAAAAAGTAATTTGATTGGTATGATCCATGGGTTATCCCTATATGCATTATAAAATATCACTAATTTTGAAAAGAACCAAAATTCCGGATTCGATATGGAACGATTTAGTATTTCTATATTGATTCCCGCCCAATCGAAATACTTTCTATACAGGTTTTTTTCCATATCTATAATAGTGTCTTCCGCTATATAATTTTTGATAAAGATATTACCTATTATATCAAATAATTCATTTTTATGCGCATTGTAATTAGAATAAATCACTTTTTTTTTATTTGCTTGAACTTGAAATAGGGATTTCCATCCATAAATATATGAGTCTTTCTTATCCACATAATTGATAAAACTATAGGATAAAAGATCATATCTATATTGTTTTCTAATTTTTTTTTTTAATACACCTACTTGTTGTTCTTTGTAAAGAATTAATCGACTTTTTTCATATGAATTATATTTGGTTAAATCTTTATTTTGAGTTACGTGACATTGAATGATCTTATTTTTCCATTTTTGTGGTACTAATCTGGACCATCTGCTTTGGGATAAGTCATATTGATAATGATCCTTTAACCAATTTGTCCATTGATTTATTCCAGAATTGGGAGAGTTCTTATGTTTTAATTTTGAATCAAATATTCCCTGTATTCCAAAAAAAGAATCTTTTATTTCATTTTTAAGAAAAAAAAAATTTTCATGATATTCAAAAACCGATCTTAATTTATATATGTTAATAATTCGGGTTTGTAATAATTTTAAAAATACATATGCTTGTGACAAAAAGGAGACGTCACAAGAATTTTTTGAATTTGTATTCCTAGTATTAAAATATTTGTGTATAATCGAAATAAAGCGAATTATATTTGGATTTGTTTTATCAGTTCTTTCTGCATTTGCTTTATTAGTGTAAATGGATTTATTGAAAAATTTTTTTGTTGATTCAAGAAAAAGTTGTGTATTGATCCTTGGAATACAAATGATATATAGAAAGATATCTATGTATGTCCTTTTCATGAAAAATTTAAAAAAAGAATGTGATTTACGAGTTAATCGAACATTTCTTCTTCTTTTTAATATCTGTAAATTTTTGTTTTTTAATTCAATCCTTTTAACACCATAAGTAGTTTTGTTCGAATAAATATTTGTCTCTAAAATTAGAAGCCCTTTTTTCATTTTTTCGATTTTTTTTAAAATTTCTTTTCTTTTAGCATTCATATCCTTTATTTTTTTTTTTGTTATTGAATAATTTGCCAAATTTATAGATTGAATTTTAGTAGTTGCTTCCAAAATCATTGGACTGTTCTTCCCGATTGTTGAATCTTTTTTGCTTTCACTCAATTCATCTATTTTTTTTAATTTAAATTTAATAAATAGAAATTTTGAAATTTTTTTCATTTTTTTCGTTAGAAATAGAATACTTTTGATGATCCATTTTGCTTTTTCTTTTAAGATATTTAGAAACAATTTCAGTTTTTCACTTAAAGCTTTTCGAACTCGAAAAATGAAAAACTGAAATTGTTTCGTTTTTTTTTTGAGTTCTTTTAAAATGGGATTAAAAAATGAAAATCGATTTTGGGTAGAACCAGAAAAGGGTAATTCGACTTCTGTTCCCCAAATTGTTAAAAAACAAAAGTTCTTTTTTTTCATTTGATCTTTTTTCTTTTCATTGGATCGTAGCTTAGATTTGTGCCAAGGTTTTAGACGAAAAGGAAATAATATCTTTATCTGAATACCGTCTGTTAGCCATTTTTTTGGAAATTCTGTTTCGGATAATTGAACACCATTATACGTACATTTAATATACATTTCTCTCTTCCAATCCCTAAAATCTTCAGACCATTCAGGAAATTGAAAAAATAATATACGAACAATATTTTTTATTATTATCAATGAAGGTAATATAATATATTTTCTAAGAATCGATTGCGTTATTAATAAAAGACCCCTTATTACTTGAGCAAATATAATACTATCCCAGGCTTCTGCTATTTCGATACGTTTTTTTTCCTCATTTTCTTTTTTTTTTTCCTCTTCTTTTTTCGAACTTTCTTTTACTTTTTTCTCTGTATAATCATAAATTTGAAATTCTTTCTTTTTTCGCATCCAATTTTTGAACATAAAAAAGATTTTCATTGACTTGATACTATCAAAAAAAAAGAATAAAGGTCTTTCAATTTTATCCAAAAAAAGAGGGGAATGCACACTTTTTTGAAAAAATTTCCAAGTAACTGTTTTACGCCTTTGAGCACGTATAGATCCTTTTATTATGTCTCGCCGAAAATCCGATTGTTGTGAATAACGTATTAAAGCCAATTCGTTTTTTTTTTTAGTATTATCGGTATCTCCAGTATCATTATAAGTATTGTCTTTCTTTAAAAATTTAGATTTATTTAAAATGACTACACGTTTGGCTTTTCTAGAACGAATTTGATAATTCTCTGCTTCAATTTTTCCGTCCAGTTGTTCTAATTCATCAATAAATTTGTATGACCATCGAGGAACTTTTTTACTGATTTCGTTTATTCTAATACATTCAGTTCTATTTCGATTTACTATTGTTTTATCCTTCAAATCTGTTCTAATTGCATCGAATAAGATTTGGATTATTTTTTTTTTTTCTTCTTCATCTTCAGAATTCATTTTTATTTGTTCATCTTCTGGAAATAAATAGAGTGTTTCACAACTTAAGCTTGATAGTGATTTTTGTGAAAATTTATGGATTTGGTTAAAAAAAAAAAATGAAGTTACTAATGCTTTTCGATCAAATGTTTTTATTTTCTCCTCCAATTCTTGATAATTACTATTATTTTGATAAATATTATTATTATTAATATAAAGAAAGATACTATGAATTTTATTTATCAAAATCTGATTTTTTTTGTAAGTTTTTTCATCTTGGATTCGTCCACGAAAAGATCTGTTTAAGAAAGGATCATATATTTTAGTTAAGTATTTTGTTTTAGTTTCATCATTACACAATCGAATTCGGTTTTCCAATATATCCAGAGAAAAAAATTGATTATCTATAACTTTTGCCCTATTTAGAAATTCATTGCTCAGTTTCTTTCTTTTTTCTTCATTAGTATAGTTCCAATAATTAGACAATTCGTCATAGGAAATTTTATCTCTTGTGAAGAGATAAAATTTTGTTTCCATCATTTTGTGAAAAGTTGATAAATTTGATGGATACGTAAAAGATATTCTCTCTTTTCCATCACTTTGGCATGTATGAAAAAAAAATTCTGAAATTTCATTTTTTACGATATTTTCAAATCGATTATTTTTTATATATCGAAATGGACGATTCCATCGTTTATAATTAAAAAGAATGCTTACAAGGGGTTTTTGAGCAAATTCTAGGCTATATTTATCCTCATCGATTTTGTACAAATTCTTCTCTTTTTTCGAAAAAATTTCTTTGTTCTTGGATCTTTTTTGTTTAGTTCGTACCCTTTGCAAATTTCTTTCGACATCACTTTTTCCTTTTTTATAAATTTCATTATTTTCTTCAATTTCTGACAATTTCTTAGTAAAAAAGGGGGGCGGTATTCTGCCTAAATAATATAAACAGGTAACAAATAAGAAAATAATAAATATTTTAAACATTGAATTTCTAAATTCTGACATAATGTACTTATTTGATTGAATAGGTACATTAGATTTAATTGAATTATTTTGTTGTATGCAGACTAATATAAATTCAATCAATTTCATCAAAAAAGTGTGACTAATTAACCAACCAATAAAACTACTTGTGAAAAATAAAAATTTATTGTTGCATCGAAATAAATAAATATTTACTAATCTTATTAATATTGAACTTGGTAAAAAAAGAGGATTTAATAACTGAAAAATAAGATTCTGAAAGAATATTTTTTGAATACTAAAATTGCGTATTGAATTTGGATTCTTGTATCCATAATTCAAAAAGTTTTTGTGATTATTGCCGAAGAACTGAAATAAAAGATAAGGTAGAGCTATGACAGTTATTGTATGTGGTCTACCCAATGCTAGATGCAAGGGCGCATAATAGATGGATATGAACATTATGAGCTGTCCCGTAATAAACCCAGTTGTTGCTGATATTTTCTTTTCGGTCCCTTCTTCTACAACCCGAGCTCGAAGAAGGAAGAGATAAGAGGGCCCTATGGAAAATGTGGTCAGAAATCCATAATAGAGTCCCATCACAACTATCGAATTAAT